TTTCATAATAAGAATTCTATCTTTCTAAATAAAGATAGGTATGAATAAAAAAAAAGATCTCTTTTTGCAATTCTAGTCTTTCTATTTTATTTCGTTCCTATTCTCCTTTCTCAAAAAAAAGGGGACATTATCCAAAGTAAAAGATTTCTTCGTTCGTGATAGTTATTTACTTAATCGGTGGATAGGAACATACTCTAGATCGAAATTGTGGGGGGTACTTCTTAATCATTTCTACCAACTTAAAGCCCGAACTCAAATTCCTTTTCTATAAAGAAATATCCTATTGTATAATTTTGTATAATTTCCAGAATCTCTATTATTAATCCTTTGTGTATCTTGGTCTTCCTAACCATCCACTCATTTTGTTTGAATCTCCCATTAGGGCAATCGCTATGTTAATAGATGGTAAAAACCCCATAAGTTGATCTTTTGAACCCGCTTCAAGTCATGATGACTAATCAACTAATCTTGGGGTAAACAGTCTCGACTGCTTATGTCTTTACTTTCACTTAATTCTTGTACATAGGAAATGAGATTGAATTCCTTTAACAGCAAATCTTTAAGCCGTTTTATTTCACTCATATAACTATCTGGTTTATTTTATCAACCCCAATGATGAATAAAAAAATATAAAATAGAAAATAGATATTCAGTTCATTTAACTTTCTTGCTAGAAATAGGGGAATTTTTATGTCTCACTGAATCACACGTAGAGATATTGATAATACACATAGAGTTAATGGTATTTCATAACTAATTGATTGAGCAGCAGCCCTTAATCCACCTAAAAAGGAATATTTATTATTTGATCCATATCCCGACATAAGAAGTCCAACGGGAGCAAGGCTTGAAACGGCGATCCATAAAAAAACACCAATACTAAGATCAGCTAGAATAAGTCGATAGCTAAAAGGAATTACTGAATAACTTAGTAAAATGGATATGACCGCTATGGATGGCCCCATACGAAATAAACGCGTATCACCTCTAGATGGAAGAAGATTCTCTTTAAAAAGTAGTTTTGTACCATCTGCTAGAGCTTGAAGAATTCCTAAAGGCCCAGCGTATTCAGGTCCAATACGTTGTTGTATTCCTGCAGATATTTCTCTTTCTAACCAAACAATTACTAGTACACCTAGTGTGATTCCTAATACAAGAGTCAAAATAGGGACAAGCATCCATATGATCCTATAGACCTCTTTTAAGGATTCCAATCTGGAAAAAGAATTGATAGTTTGTATTTCAGTTGTATCAATTATCATTTCAACGATCAACTTCTCCCATAATGATATCTATGCTACCTAGTATCGTCATAATATCAGCCAATTTCATTCTTTTAACTAACTGAGGAAGAATTTGCAAGTTGATAAAACCCGGTGGTCGAATTTTCCATCTCCAAGGAAAAACACTCTGATCTCCTATCATAAAAATTCCCAATTCGCCTTTTGGTGCTTCAACTCTTACATAAAGTTCTTGTTTCGACAATTCAAAAGTTGGAGAAGGTTTTTTACTAATAAATCGATATTGAAAATCATTCCATTCAGGGTTTTTTATTCTATCAAAGCGTCGGATTTCTAAATTCTCATAGGGTCCCCCTGGAATTCCTTCCAGGGCCTGTTGAATAATTTTTATGGATTCTGTCATTTCACTGATTCGTACTAAATAACGCGCTAATGAATCCCCTTCTTTTTGCCATTGAACCTCCCAATCAAATTCGTCGTAACACTCATAACGATCAACTTTACGAAGATCCCATTGTATTCCGGAAGCTCGTAGCATTGATCCTGATAAACCCCAATTTAGTGCTTCTTCTGCGCCAATAATGCCTACGCCTTCAACTCGTTCTAAAAAAATGGGATTCCGTGTAATAAGCTTTTGATATTCAACAACCCCGGTTAAAAAATAATCGCAAAAATCCAAACATTTATCTATCCAGCCATGAGGTAGATCAGCAGCTACTCCTCCGATACGAAAATAATTATGCATCATGCGCATACCGGTGGAAGCTTCGAATAGGTCATATATCAATTCTCGTTCTCGAAAAATATAGAAGAAAGGAGTCTGTGCCCCAATATCTGCCATAAACGGGCCAAGCCATAACAAATGGGAGGCGATACGACTCAATTCCAACATAATAGCTCTGATATAGCTAGCCCTTTGAGGTACTTGAATATTACCTAGCTGTTCCGGTCCATTTACAGTTATTGCTTCTGTGAACATAGTAGCTAAATAATCCCAACGCGTTACATAAGGCAAATATTGTATAATTGTTCGATTTTCCGCAATTTTCTCCATCCCTCTATGTAAATAACCCAATATTGGTTCACAGTCAATAACATCTTCACCGTCGAGAGTAACTATCAGTCGAAGAACACCATGCATTGATGGGTGGTGAGGGCCCATATTGACTATCATGAGGTCTTTTCTTGTAGTTGATGCAATCATAAGTTTTTTTCTCGAGTCATTCTTCCATGCGTTTCTGAAAGTAAAAAGAAGTTCATCAAAATGGAGATGAATAAGTTTAAATGGTATCACACTTCAAATTAACGAGTTTTTATTTCTCGAATACCCAACTCACCGATTAATTCTTTATAACGCCCTATATTATTTTTTGACAAATAAGCCAGCAGCCGTTGACGTTTTCCCAAAATTTTTCGCAAACCTCTCTGAGATGAAGAGTCCTTTTTGTGCAATTCCAAATGTGAAGTAAGTCTCCTTATTTTAGTGGTGAAACTGAATACTTGAAATTCAACAGACCCTTCGTTTTCTTTTTGAGAAATAATCGAAATGAATGAATTTTTGACCATAAAAAAATGTCTTTGCCCCCTTTTTTTACAGATATGGATTTTACTGATCAGTAATAATAATGCCATTCATTTTAATGTGGTATATACAATTTATGAACTCCTAATTTTCTGAAGTAAAATCAATCCAACCAATTTAAAATTGGATTTAGATAGAGGATAGAAAAGGATTGGTACTTTTTCGAATCGAAGAATTTAGACCGAAAATGAAGCAGGTTCTGTTGATTTCTTTTGCGATCTAATTGATACAAATTTTGTATTGGCTATTCGAATGAAATGTAAGACATGTGATGTGTGTATTTGGTTGCTTTCATATACCCTATAAGCATATAGTAAGCATATAAGTATATAGTAAGCATATAATGAAAAAGTGTATTATTCACGAATGAAAAATTCGGGGATACATCTGTATCCTTAATATACAAAAATGACTGCCATTATTGGTATCAAACCAAGAACGATTCATACAAGCTAAATCTTCTAATCGAAAATTAGGCCAAAGAAAAAGCTTTAATTTAATTAATTTATTTTTCTTTCTATCCAGATGTTTATTATCAGACGAAACTTGGTTACTGTTTTTTACGTTCTTCTCGTTCCAAAATACTGAATTTCTATCTACACCATTCCTACTCTTTGAATTGAAACAAATCAGAATTCTCAATTTTCTACGACATCTAAACGATAAAATATGTTCAGGAACAGGCAAATCTAAATGAGCTTTGTGCCTAGTTTCAGTTATTCTTTGATGTGGTGAACTAGTTTCATAAAAATTATTCTTAGAAACATATCTTTGTTCTTGGTATTTTTGATTAGTTTGGTGCTTACTTTTATGAAATAAGGAAATACCTATGATTTGATACATAATCAATTGTCTATCGTCGTTTCCAGGCAAATGAATGGGGTCTATAATCAATACTCCCCTTTTCATCAATTCTGTAGGAGTTAAACTCTTCTGAATCAACATTATATCCAAACTCATTTCTCTCTTTTGAATTGAGGATATAAGAATTTTTCTTGGATCTATCAGTCTAAGGAGGAGACAATATACCTTGATATTATTGATCATTTTTTGATTCAAAGTATCGTCCCATCTCAATTGAAAAAGCAAATAACATTTCAGGAATAAATCTAGTTCTACTTCTGTGTTACTTTTGTATTGTTTTTGCTTTTTCCCTTTTTTCATGTCTGATCTTTCATAATTTTCTTCAATGTCTTTTTCTTGTGAAAGAATAGAGCGAAGGTATCTTCCGCCTGTGGATTCTTTTTGTTCTTTATTTCGATGATTTTTAGTCAAAAAACTTCTTTTTTTCTTTTCATTGATCTTTTTATTTTCACTACTTTTTTTATTTCTATTCAAATTTAAAAGAAGTAATTTACTTGGTATAAACCAAGGTTTCGTTTTATATGCATTATAAAGTAACACAAATTCTGGGAAGAACCAAAGTTCAAGATTCGATATGGGATGCTTTAACATTTTTTCATTCATTCCCATCCAATCAAAAAAGACTTTGTGGGATTTTGTTGGATTGATTTCTGGAATAATAAGATAAAAGAGATCTTTTTTATTAATTATTTGAGAATTATTAGTACCAATCTGAGTATCTTGATTTATATTAATATCGATCGCGATCCAGGTTTCAATATCTATCCTTTGTATAAGAGAAAAGTTGATAATTTTCCAATCAAAATATTTTCTATCCGCAGTTTTTTCCATAGGTAGAATATCTACCTTTCCTAGAAAATTATTGATATAAATACTCTTCAGCATATCAAAAAGGGTGTCTTTATGTGTGTTATAAGAAATCTCTTGGTTCTTATTTCCTTGAAACGGAAATCTAGAAAAAAGGCATTCTGTTTTATTTTCATAATCATAATTTAAAAATTTATATGATAAAAGATCATATATATGGTATTTTTGAAAATTATCTTTTTTATTCGATTTATTCACTAATGAATAGACTTCAATTTTTTGTTGTTTTTTGGAATCAATTAATTCGTTTTTTTCATATAAATGCCATTTGCTTAAATTTTCCTTTTTCGTCATACGACAGTGGCGAACTCTATTTCGCCACTTTTCTGATATTAATCTAGACCATCTCATCTGAGATAAATCGTAGTGATTACAGCTTTTCAACCATCCTTTCCATTGATTCATTTTATAACTCGAAACTCCTAATTTCGAATGAAACATCTCTT